AGATTGATTATTGAAAAGAATTGATACTGATAAGTTGTGTATCAACTTTATTTTGATGCCGTTAAGGAAACAAAATTTTCGTTCCAAGAACTCTTCATGAATTCAAGTCAATTGTTAATGGTTCCAATTTGCCCTACATTTTTCATTCTGTAACTGAAAATCCACATTTGCTTTTGAAAGATCAAAAAGGGGGGAAGTTTTTAGGTGTTGTTTATTTTGAGATTTGAGATACCATACAATCAATCGAAGGGAATCAACTGGGTGCAAAAAAAGTTTTTTTAGGTTTAGGAAAGGGATAATGATATTCAAGAAATAAAAAGAAGAAAGCCTTCCCTCTATTTTATACCCGTTTGGCGGCATGGCCGAGTGGTCAGGCGGGGGACTGCAAATCCTTTTACCCCAGTTCAAATCCGGGTGCCGCCTCATCTACAAAAAACAAAAAATAATTTCTTTTTTTGCTGCTATACCTAGCCGTATTTTTGCTCGGCAAAAGCAAGAAGCAGAGGAAAAAGACTATAACTGTTGATACTTGCTTTATTAAAAAATTTTGGGTATTCTATACTCTCAATCCTTGCGCCTAGGACCCAAGAGAGAATTTTAGTATAGGAAGATCGGAAGATCTAGCTATCAAGACTTCCTGAGTCCCTTCCTTCCACAACTTGGGTAGTGTCTACTGACTGAGTTTTGGGTTAGATTGGAGATAAAATTCCCCCTTTTTTATAGATTATAGAGGAAACCAAAAGTAAAAAACCCTCTTTCGGAGAGATATGTGGTAGGTAGTGATCTACCTTGATTGTATATTTTATGCTTTTTGCTTATGAAGGGCAACAAAAGAAACTAAACAATAGGCCTTACTATTCCTACATTCCATTAAAGAAGATTTCCTTGATAATACAAAGAAAGCCCCTATGTATCTTGCTTGTGGTTAATACTTCCCTATTCTACCAAAAATCATATAGGAACTTGTTATGGGTGGATCTTTGATCAATAGCATTTGGTCATAATCCCTTTTTGACTCTGCACTATAGATTCCACTATTATTAGTGATCAATAATGGACGAATTCCTTCATATTCATAGAGATAGGGGACATAATTCACATGGATATAGTAAGTCTTGCTTGGGCCGCTTTAATGGTAGTCTTTACATTTTCCCTTTCACTTGTAGTATGGGGAAGAAGTGGACTCTAAAAGCACTACTAATTGAGTTGAGTAATCAAACTGTAGACGTTTTTTCATATATCATTCTGCAAAGGGGTTTTAAATAAAAAAATATCCTTTTCAAAATTATATTGGATTACAGTAATGTACTATATGAAAAATAACCTTTCAATCAAACAAATAAAATAGATGCAAGGAAGAACTAGAATTGGGGTGTTATTTACATGATGTACATCACATATATGAAATTTATAGATATGTACATATATGAAGCTAGAAGATACATATTGTAGATTAATCTAGATGAAGCCTATACCTCTTTATACAGTACAATTTTAGACAATAGAATAATAGAAAGTATGGTAGAAAGAAATCGATTTCTTTCTACCATACTACCGGATCTCATATACTGCTGATTCTAGTCCCCTCATTTCGTTTAAGACGTGGAATGAAAATCCCTTTCATTTCTTCAATCATTGATAAGAACAAAGAAGTCAAGCTTCATTTGAATCAATTATTTTGACTTACGGTTTTTACGTAGATGATAAGTAAAAAAGCAGTAGGAACTAGAATGAACAACGCAGTAGCAATAAATGCGAGAATATTTACTTCCATAATCCCATCGTTTTTTACTTCACAATAACTCGGGATCTAATCCCATAGAGATGAAAAATCTTCTCCTCTAAATTCAATAAAATGAATTGCATCCCAATGTTATTTGATATTGAATCGGATCAATATCATGAATAACAATATCTGAGCTTTCAGATCGATTCATTGTCGAGAATTGAATAGTATAACATAGGAGGATCTTTTATCCATAACGAATCCAAATAAGGGATTCTTGATACAACAAAGAATCCCTTTCTTTTAGTTTTTCATTCTTTTCTATCACCTACCGTCTTCCGTATACAACCATCTGATGAGGTATCATCTGACCCGTCTTCCATTTCAATTGGTCACAAACCCAAACAGTAGAAATGAAATGGAAAAAAGTGAAGTTCGAAACTAATTTAGTTTGTTATGATCTAAATTTTTTGGAAGACAAAGAGGTGTGATAAAGATGGATTTCGGTATAAAAGATCTCATTTTTTAGAAATTTACTTTTTTGAAGTTTGCTCTTTCTTCGATAGGACCCCCTTCAAAGAAAAAACAGGAGAAGAAATATTATTAATTTCTTATTAAGCGATGTAGGGCAGGGCGGCTCTTTCTTTGATCTCTTTTTTATTAAAAGCTTCTTTCCTTGGATTGAGACCGGAATATATATCATATCCGAAATTCAGTATGCAAGTGAGATAGATAGATTTTTTTCAATTAGGAATTGAGGTTCCCAAAAATCGGAGAAGGAATCCTATTTGTATGTATGCTCTCGGGAAGCGGGTGGATATTATATTGAATTCTATGGATCAGAACCAATAGAAAAAGGAAAACCTGTGCGTTATTTCTTGAAATCCTGAATAAGACCCGACCACCAATTGTACCAATCTAGATATGTCTCTCCCCACGAATCAGTACTAGTCGAGAATTAATTGAAATTCTTGTATTTCTTCGACGAGAAAAAAGAACTCCGGCGGGAATTAGCTCTTGCTTTCAGTCCTCCCTCTTCACCGAAAATAGAGAAATGAGTTGACGGATTCATCGGATCCTAGGTCGGGACTGACGGGGCTCGAACCCGCAGCTTCCGCCTTGACAGGGCGGTGCTCTGACCAATTGAACTACAATCCCAGGGAATAAGATGTACAGGATACATATTCTTATTATTTAATTCATAGCATATTTCTATTTATAATCGCTGTGTTGTAACAGAGATAGAAGCGATATGTTGATATTCACATGGGTATGGGCTTGAGTGAGAACGGCACGTATTACTAGTAATCAAATCATTTCATAATTACTCTTTCGATGAACAAGAAAAAGGATTTTTTCTTTACCTCTTCCTTATATATTAAGGTTACAGATTAGATTATTAGAAAGTATAATCTATGGGAACAAATAAATTAAGGATATAGCATAAAAAAAGTATTCTTTTCTTTTTTCATCCGGTTTCTGGAGGCAAAATTTGTTCTATTATCTCATGATGGATCGGCGGATTTTTGGGCCGAGCTGGATTTGAACCAGCGTAGACATATAGCCAACGAATTTACAGTCCGTCCCCATTAACCACTCGGGCATCGACCCAGGAAGAATCCATTTTAGACTTATGGATAAATCCATGATCAACCTCCTTTCGTAGTACCCGTACCCTACCCCCAGGGGAAGTCGAATCCCCGCTGCCTCCTTGAAAGAGAGATGTCCTGAACCGCTAGACGATGGGGGCATACCCGCCTGATCGCCTACTATACTCATAGTATGAACAGTTTTTTGTAATTGTCAATATAATGTAATGCTATGACTAAATCCGAAGAATATTTACTGCTTTGATGATTCCATCCAATTTCTTTTTTCTATAAAAATTTCAGGGTACGTGTCGAATCTCTTTATCACATGATTCAATGAAATATCTTGGATCTACGTTGAATTGTGTATCGATCAAATGAATCTCGGGGGTCAATAAAAACAAATCTATTAGGGGCGGTAAAATGTAGTGCATTAATATTGCTAAAATATAAATAAGCATTTTTCCTAGACTTCTCAAAAGAAATTTGAAGTAAAAAAAATTATTGGTCCTGAACGAGCCGAGCTCTATATATATGATGTATATTATATACATAGGTACATACAGTAGACTCATAGTGACTGTTGGTTCATTCAACAATTGAATCAAATATGCCCTTTTAACTCAGCGGTAGAGTAACGCCATGGTAAGGCGTAAGTCATCGGTTCAAATCCGATAAGGGGCTTTTTTCACAAAACTCTAATCTAAGTCTTCGATTTGGGGCGCAAAATAGAGATATTGTTGCTCTTTGTAAAATAAATGGCAAAAAAAGAAAACATCCACATAAATAGAAAAAAGAAATAGAAAAATATTATTATATAATAATAAGTTCTTTTTTCTATTTATAGTAGTATAGTTATAAAGTGAAACATTTGTCTTTATTATCATGATCGGTCATTTCGCTGAGTAGGAGAACTACTATAAGTCACTTTAGAAATCAACAAAAGAAAAAGTAAGTGGACCTGACCCATTGAATCATGACTATATGAGCTATTCTGATATTCAAATTCAATAGTAGAGAGAAAATTGTAGCAGCGTACTCCTTTATTTATAATTTATTTTCTTGGGATACGGAAGAATTTGTCGATATTTCTGATTTAATGTTCTTGTTCCTGGGTGCTTCATAGGAATAAATGGCTATTCTGTTCCTATACAGAGAAACATTTCTTCCGAGTCACAAAAACCATCTATTTTTGAATATCTTTCTTTGATTCCAATATTTCTATTAAGAAATCGACAATCTACATCAGGTCGTGGTTTCATGTACCAAATATTTCCATATCAAAGCATCCGATCTTTTTGTTTCGGCAATGTGATAGAGAACGGATGCGAGAAAGAAAGAAACTTTCATTTCCAGTCTACTATTATTTACTATTGTATTTCATTCATTTAGGGGCAGGGACAAAAAGGGGGAGTTTCCCTTTTTTTCTGACAGATAAAGGTAAAATAGGCAATGTCTTTTTCTTTTTTGGTTTGACCTGTAAAAAAATAGACTCCGGAACTTTAGATTCATTTGAAGTACAGAGAAATCTAACTAACGAAGACAAAAACAAGAGTCATATATAGAATTATATGATAGTACTGTAAATAGTTTAATATAGGAGAATTCATAGATAAATTTATGGGTCTTTTCGCAATATCACAAACCAGATCCAAGAAAAGAATAAGATTAGTTGCTGGAGTGGC